TTTGATACACAAGATGAAATGAAGGAAATCACTATTTCCATTTCTCATTTTGAAACACAAAAGAATTATAATAAACTGAAATAAAAAAAAAGTTCGGTACATCATATATCATAGTTAGAGTAAAGCAATTACTTTGGATTCTGACAAAAGAGAATCAAATATTTCATTTCGTATTAAATTAAGGATATATTCAAATTCTTTTGAATGACTATTCATCTATTCTTTTTTTAAAAAAATCGGGGCAAAAAGCTCTATGGAAAAACGGCGGTTTAATTCGATGTTGTCTAGGGGGAAATACGAATACGGGTATGGGTTAAGTCAATCAATTGATAGATTTGGTCCTATTGAAGACACTCGTGGAAGTGAGGATAGGGGTTTAAGGGATACAGAGATTTTTAGTTCGAGTGATAGCTCTAGTTACAGTAGTTACAGTAATGCTGAGAGCATCATCGACATTTGGAATTTGATCTCTGCTGACACCTTTTTAGTTAAAGATACTAATAATAGGAGTATTTCTCCCCTATCTTTGGATATAAAATTGGATATAAAAAATCTCATTTTTGCGATTGACAACGATTTGTCTTCTTTATTGAGTGGACTAGAAAGATTGAGTGAACCTTTTTTTCGTTATTGGAATTCGGGTTATCTGACGAATGGATTTCAGAATGACGATCCCCGATCTGATCGTTCTCTGTATAATATTGAATACGGTTGGAATAATCACATTAATGGTTGCATTGACTCTTATCTTAGTTCTCAAATCAGTATTGAGAGTTTAGTTTTAAGTGGGAATGTCAATTCTATTGACAGTTACATTTATAATCACATTGTTCTTGAAAGGGAAAAGAGTAATGAAAGGGGTAAGCCAAATATAAGAATGAGCAAAAATGATAGTGATCTCATTATAAGTGAGAATTCTTCTGAATTCAATTTGACTCAAACATATAGGCACTTGTGGGTTCAATGTGAAAATTGTTATGGATTAAATTATAAGAAATTTTTTAAGTCCAAAATGAATATTTGTGAACAATGTGGATATCATTTGAAAATGCATAGTTCAGACCGAATCGAACTTTCGATTGATCCAGGGACTTGGAATCCTATGGATGAAGACATGGTTTCTCTGGATCCCATTGAATTTCATTCCGAGGAGGAACCTTATAAAGATCGTATTGATTCTTATCAAAGAAAGATAGGCTTAACTGAAGCTGTTCAAACAGGCACAGGTCGACTAAATGGCATTTCCGTAGCAATTGGCGTTATGGATTTTCAGTTTATGGGGGGTAGTATGGGATCCGTAGTAGGCGAGAAAATCACCCGTTTAATCGAGTATGCTACCAAAAAATTATTACCTCTTATTCTAGTATGTGCTTCGGGCGGAGCACGTATGCAAGAAGGAAGTTTGAGCTTAATGCAAATGGCTAAAATATCTGCTGCTTTGTATGATTATCAATCCCATAAAAAGTTATTCTATATATCAATCCTTACATCTCCCACTACGGGTGGGGTGACGGCTAGTTTTGGAATGCTGGGCGATATCATTATCGCCGAACCTAATGCATACATTGCATTCGCGGGTAAAAGAGTAATTGAACAAACATTGAATAAGACAGTACCCGAGGATTCACAAGTGGCTGAATATTTATTCCATAAGGGCTTATTCGATTTAATCGTACCACGTAATCCTTTAAAAGGTGTTCTGAGTGAGTTATTTAGGCTTCACTCCTTTTTTCCGTGGAAGTAAACCCGAATCCTAAATTCATTTCTTTTTGAGTTCTTTTTTTTTTCTTTGTAGCGAGCAAAACTAATAGATAGTTTATCGGAATCAAAGTCAAAATCCATTTTTCTTTTTATTTTTTTAAAGAATTCTCAATAAAATTCTTTATTTTTTAATGGTCTTCCTGATTAGGGGTCGGGAAAGAAACCTCTGTTAACAACATAAGTAAAAAAAAAAAATTATTTTTTCTGTGAAATTCCAATTAGGCACGAAAAAGAAAACGCGGGTCGTCTTTCCTTCTTGTTGCGTATGTATCGCGAATTCAAATAGAGAAAATCGAAAATATCGATATAGAGTATCTTTTCTTTCTACTCGAATCTTCTCCTAAGTCCCTATTTTTTTACTAAAAACTGGTGTTGTTGGATTGAATTAATTTCTATTTATTTAATCTCGTGAATTTCTCTATTTTCTATTTCATTATTTCATTTTGATTTCTAGTTGATAATAATAGATAATAATATCTCTAAGAATTTGATTTCTATTCTATTAGTTGTATTATTATTATTTCTATTATATAGAATACTCACTTAGATATACGAATTAGTATAGAATACTACTAAGAATTAGTATAAGATATGTTTATAGTAATACCAGGTCTAAATATTCAATCGAGGTACCCATTCTATGACAACTCTCAACAGCTTACCCTCTATTTTTGTGCCGTTAGTAGGACTAGTATTTCCGGCAATTGCAATGGCTTCTTTATTTCTTCATGTTCAAAAAAACAAGATTTCTTAGATCTGATGGGTTCAAATCTCATCCATTTTTTTTTTTCAAGACTTAGAGATAGCTAATACAGATGTGCATTTAGTAAAGTATGGTATGGTATAACATAGGGGCATAAATGCCGCAGCTCTTATATATTCGTAAATAGATGCTCAAAATAGCCAAACAATCAATATAGGGAACTAAATATTGAATTATTTGAAAATAGATTGGAAACGCAGCAGAAGCAGATGCCTGAAACGGAAAGTCGATCCATCTCTATATATGTAGATATTTCTCGAAGATCCTAAAAAGTGATATTTTTTTTTTTTTTTTTTTATTTTATACCTAACCCATTCGACGAATTACTCCGATTTTTTCTAAAGGAAAGGGTTACATGCGAATGGCACTAGTTGATGAGAGTTACTTCAGAAACAAAAGGGTTCTCCAGTCCAATAAAAAAAAATGCAACTAGATCTAATATGAGTTGGCGATCCGAACATATATGGATAGAACGTATAGTGGGGTCTCGAAAACTAAGTAATTTCTTCTGGGCCTTGATCCTTTTTTTAGGTTCATTAGGATTCGTCTTAGTTGGAACTTCCAGCTATCTCGGTAAGAATTTAATATCTTTAGTTCCATATCAGCAAATCATTTTTTTGCCACAAGGGATCGTGATGTCCTTCTACGGGATCGCGGGTCTCTTTATTAGTTCCTATTTGTGGTGCACAATTTCGTGGAATGTGGGGAGTGGCTATGATCGATTCGATTTAAAAGAAGGAATAGTGTGTATTTTTCGTTGGGGATTTCCTGGGAAAAAGCGTCGCATTTTCCTACGATTCCGTATGAAGGATATTCAGTCGATCAGAATAGAAGTTAAAGAAGGCATTTATCCTCGTTGTATCCTTTATATGGAAATCAAAGGACAGGGAGCCATTCCATTGACGCGTACTGATGAGAATTTGACCCTGGGTGAAATTGAACAAAAAGCTTCCAAATTGGCCTATTTTTTGCGCGTACCAATTGAAGTATTTTGATTTGCTATGTCATTTCAAAATACTTCGCTAAATAAAAAACGAAAAGGGGACTTCTGTTAAGTCGAAATCGGAATACTATTCCTTGAAGGTATTTTTTAAGTCTCGCTTTAGCATTCATCGAGAACGCGAAGCAGTTTCTAATTGTATCAATTAGATTATCTCTAAATGTAAACAAGATTTTTATTATTTCTTTCGACTCTTTCTTATTCTATATTCGTGCTAGATTGATAATCGGAAATAAAAAAGATAGATTCCGGGGTTCGATGCCTTAGAATAGAACTTATGAATAGAACTTATGTTTAATAAAAACAGTAGATTGCAGCGCATAGATTTGAAGAATGAGACGAGTTCACAAAAATGGAAAAAAAAAATGGAAAAAAAGAAAGCATTTCTCCCCTTTCTTGCTGTTATATCTATAGTATTTTTGCCTTGGGGGGTTTCTCTTTCATTTAAGAAAAGTGTTGAATCTTGGGTTACTGATTGGTGGAATACTACACAATCCGAAACGTTTTTGACTGATATGCAAGAAAAGAGTCTTCTAGAAAAATTCATCGAATTAGAAGAACTCTTACTATTGGACGAAATAATAAAAGAATACCCGGAAATAGGGTTGCAAAGGGCTCATATAGGAATCCACAAAGAAACGATCCAATTGATAAAGATAAACAATGAGGATCATATCCATACGATTTTGCACTTCTCGACAAATATAATCTGTTTCATTATTTTAAGTGCTTATTCAATTCTAGGTAATGAAGAACTTCTTATTCTTAACTCTTGGGTTCAAGAATTTCTATATAATTTAAATGACACAATAAAAGCTTTTTCTATTCTTTTATTAACTGATTTATGTATCGGATTCCATTCGCCCCATGGTTGGGAACTAATGATTGGCTATGTCTACAAAGATTTTGGATTTGTGCATAATGAGAAAATTATATCTGGCCTTGTTTCGACTTTTCCCGTCATTATAGACACAATTTTCAAATATTGGATCTTCCATTATTTAAATCGTCTATCTCCATCACTTGTCGTGATTTATCATTCAATGAATGACTGATCCAACTCGAATATTTATGACTTTGGACATAAGCAAAGCCTTTTAAGACATACCCACTCCTCCGAACCTACGGGGATTTCCCCGCGAATATTTTTTATTCGCATAAAAGAATTTACGTAAATAGCAGACTTGTGGATAGGGAACTATCCGAGTGACCTACCTAATTTTATTGTAAAAAATTTTTGGGATCAATAATTGGCCTATGCAAATTCAAAATAACCTTTTTTTTTCTTGGATCACGATAAAGAAAGAAATTATTCGATCTATTTTCGTATCATTTATGATATATATCATCACTCACGCATCTATCTCAAATGCGTATCCCATTTTTGCTCAGCAGGGTTATGAAAATCCGCGCGAAGCAACCGGGCGTATTGTATGCGCCAATTGCCATTTAGCTAATAAGCCCGTGGAGATTGAG